ATGTCTCCGTCCTTGAACCGCCACCCGTTAGGGTCAACGAAGGTTGCAAGGTTGCAATCTTTCGATTATAACCAAGGCTCCCGCAGCCTGTGGCTCAAGGCTCCCGGAACCGTAGGTTCCGGCGGCCTTACCAGCAAAGATGACCATCGGTCTATGTATCTTTTAGTTATATTCGCCCCCCTTTTGGGGGCCTTAACATCAGGATTTTTTGGTAGAAAAATAGGAGAAAAAGGTGCTGGAATTTTTACTTCGGCCTGTTTAATTTTAAGTTTGTCCTGGTCTACTTTAATATTTTATGAAACCGCCTTAAATTCTTCGACAACATACATAAAACTATGGAGGTGGTTAGATTCAGATTTATTGACCACCTATTTTGGCTTACAATTCGATAGTCTTACTGCCACAATGTTGATCGTGGTTACAAGCATATCCACTTTAGTTCATATTTTTTCTACCGCATACATGGACGGCGATCCCCATCTTCCCCGATTTATGTCATATTTGTCACTTTTTACATTTTTTATGATCCTATTAGTGACTAGTGATAATTACCCTCAATTATTTATTGGTTGGGAAGGGGTAGGGCTATGCTCCTATTTATTAATAAATTTTTGATTAACTAGAATTGAGGCCAATAAGGCGGCCATAAAAGCCATGTTGGTCAATCGAGTGGGGGACATTGGGTTAGTTTTAGCGATGTTTGCTATTTGGGAAGAATTTGGGTCTTTAGATTTTTCTTCAGTTTTTAACGCCGCCGCGATTGCCGCCGAAGGGCCTTCGACTGAAAGCCATATTACCTTGATATGTTTATTTTTGTTTATCGGGGCAGTTGGTAAATCTGCACAATTGGGATTGCACACCTGGTTGCCGGATGCTATGGAAGGTTAATGTTGGGCCGTCATTATCATAAGTAATTAGTTACGATTATAAATCCACTGTATGCTGGAAAAACCTTTCCTTTCCTTATAGGTTGGTTGTAAGGAACCATCGCCCTCAAAAGTTAGATGATCTTGAGAAGGTTGATCAGCCGGTAACAAAAACCGAAGGTTAGGATTTTCCCCCCTTCGTTGTTGGAACCCCCGAGACTTTATGTGGAAACCACTTGCGAGTAAGCCGGGGGGGCTAGGGTGCGAGGGTCTTCAATCCCGCCCCCTTCGGGGGTAAGTAGAGGTGAGACCGGTTCAAGTCCGGCTGCCCCCTAGATGGTCATCATAATAATCCACCTAATTATAAAAATATTAGTGATAGTTGTCCCATTACTTGTTGCAGTGGCCTATTTAACTTTAGCCGAACGGAAAGTTTTGGGGTATATGCAAGCTAGAAAAGGACCAAATGTAGTAGGGGTTTATGGACTATTACAGCCTTTGGCTGATGGTGTAAAGTTGTTCGCTAAAGAGATGGTGATCCCCCACCACGCGAATCTTTTCATATATGTAGCCGCCCCAATATTATCATTTACCTTGGCTTTAATCGCTTGGGGGGTTATTCCTTATGAAAGGGGGGTTTTAATAAGTGATTTAAAGGTAGGAATCTTGTATTCATTAGCTATCTCCTCCATAAGCGTTTATGCCATACTAATGTCCGGGTGGTCTAGTAATTCGAAATATGCTTTTTTAGGAGCCATTCGAGCTGCGGCCCAAATGGTTAGTTATGAAGTTTCTATCGGGCTAATAATCATTACTGTCATTCTGTGCGTGGGCTCCTTAAATATAACTGAGATAGTATTAGCTCAAGGGAATAGTGTTTGGTTTTTTTTCCCTCTTTTCCCCGCTGCTATGATGTTTTTTGCCTCCGCATTAGCCGAAACAAATCGGGCTCCCTTTGATTTGACAGAGGGGGAGTCAGAGTTGGTGTCCGGATATAATGTCGAGTACGCCTCGATGTCTTTTGCTTTATTTTTCCTTGCCGAATACGCTCACATTATATTAATGAGTTGTATGACAACTATCTTATTTTTGGGGGGATGGCTTTCACCAATTGCGGTTTTCCCTCTTGGAGGCTTATTGGGAAAAGGAGGGGCTTGATGGTTTGGTATAAAAACCGCCTTTATAATTTTATTGTTTATTTGAATAAGGGCCTCCTTCCCTAGAATGCGGTATGATCAATTGATGGCGCTACTATGGAAATCTTATCTGCCTCTAAGTTTAGCTTTGGTTATTTTGGTTGCCGGCGTTTTACTGGGTTTTAATGGCCTACCCCCCAGCTGGTGCTAAACCTTACCTTGGGGGAAGGTTAAGGGACAGCCTCCTATAAGGGACAGTCGGTAAGGCTGTGCCGCCCCCTTCGTGCCAACGGAGGAAACGGGTGGCGGTTCCTATAGTCTGGAGGAAACAGGCTGAGGCCCGCGCCCATGGCCCGCTGGTGGGGGCGCCCCGACGGCAGAATGGAGGATAGGCCGCCATTCCTTTAAGAATGGATGATGGGCCTATCATGCATTTCCTTGAGAATGTACACGGAGTTTTATGGGATTTTAGTTTTATTAATTTTTAGTGTAATTCTTTCCGCCATTATTTCCGGCGCTTCTTATGTTTTAGGGGTGAAGCAGCCGGACCGGGAGAAAGTCTCCGCTTACGAATGTGGGTTTGATGCCTTCGGGGCCCCCGGGCGCCCCTTTTCGGTCCGGTTTTTCTTAATTGGGATTTTGTTTTTAATTTTTGATTTGGAAATTTCTTTCCTTTTTCCTTGGAGCATAATATATAATCAAATTTCTCCTTTTGGGTTTTGAACCATGGTGGTGTTTTTGGTCATTCTCACCCTAGGCCTAATATATGAGTGGATAAAGGGTGGCCTAGAGTGGGAGTAAATTAGAATGATCGGGGGCTGCATAGCTCCAGCTACGGGGTCGCAAGGTAGGCAAGTTGTAAAGTGGAAGATAAAGTCCCATCCGCCACGGGAGTGGCGGCGTGCCGAGGCGGCGGGGTGCCCCGCCGCCGCCCCCCCCCCCCCTATTTCGGGGGAGGGGTTTTCGGCCAATTATCATACCAACTCCGGTATCCGCCCTAATTCACGCCGCAACCATGGTTACGGCGGGTGTTTTTTTATTAATTCGGTCCGCCCCCCTGTTGGAACAAGCGCCATTGGCTCTGATGGTAGTGACCGTCGTGGGGTCCATGACCGCGTTTTTTACTGCCACGATTGGGTTAGTTCAAAATGACTTAAAAAAGGTAATTGCTTATTCGACTTGTAGTCAATTGGGGTACATGGTGGTGGCCTGTGGGATTTCCCATTACTCCATAAGTTTATTTCACTTAATGAACCACGCCTTTTTTAAGGCTTTGCTGTTTTTAAGTGCCGGATCTGTCATTCATGCTATGGCCGATGAACAAGACATGAGGAAAATGGGGGGACTAATAAAATCCACCCCATTTACTTATACTATGATGGCCATCGGTTCCCTCTCTTTAATGGGCTTCCCTTATTTAACGGGCTTTTATTCTAAAGATCTAATTTTGGAGCTAGCTTACGATCAATACTATTTAGCCTTTGCTCATTGGTTGGTGGTCTTTTCCGCACTATTGACGGCTTTCTACTCAATTCGATTAATCTATTTGACCTTTATTGCCGACACAAGCTCAAAGAAAGAAGTTTTTATGCAGGCCCATGAAGGCTCTTGGAACTTAACTTTGCCTCTAATACTATTGGCCTTGGGGAGTATTTTCGTGGGCTATTTAACCAAAGAAGTGCTTTGGTCATTTCAGGCCACACTTCCCCCCATTATCCCTATCTATATCAAATTGCTGCCTGTAATTTTTAGCCTCTTAGGGGCAATTTCGGCTTTTGTGCTCTACCATTGCTCCACCCGCGCCTTTAGTGTGCCAACCCCGGCCATTAGTTTGGCTAGTTACGCTTTTTTATATTCTGCTTGGCAGTTCAATTACATCATAAACTATTTCTTGGTAAGAAACGTGTGGGGATTGGGCCATCTAATCTCGTACCGAGTTTTAGATAAGGGAGTGTTGGAATTGATCGGCCCCAAGGGAATATCAGACCGAATGATCCAATTAACTCAAGGGATTAGCAATTTACAATCCGGTTTAGTTTTTGATTATGTCCTAATAATGTTAATTGGTGCCGCGGTGTTTATTGGGGCAACCATCTGGCCTTCTTACTAATTTGAGGTTAAAGAAAAATGGAAACACAAAAGGAATTTAGGGGCCGTTTTAGGGCCGTTCTCCCCGGTACATCAGGCGTAGCTCTAGGTAGAATATGTCTCATGTTGATTGCGCCGCTCTCTCTGTTTTTGAACTCCCCAGCTGAATGCATGGAGTTGAGTGAATCGACGATTAGTCTTTTAAATTCTGTCCGAGAGTATGTGGGAATAGGGGGGGTGTGGGTAAATAGCCCACACCACCTTGATTACTATCTAAAAACCCACCGGGATAAACTGGAGGGGTTGAAATTGTTATAATTTTTTGGGTGGGACGGGCAAGACCTTGCCCGGTTGCAAAGACAGACAGCAGAGCTCGTGCCTGGAGGGTCAGAAACTCCTGACTTCCCTCTAGCGCTTGCAGATGGAGATCACGAGGACCTGGTGGCGGAAGCCATTGATAATTGGGCATACTCTAATGACATCCATTTAACCGACTTCCGTCAAATGAGGGATTGTTTTGACTACGTAGTAGTGGAAGAGTTCCCCGAAGGAACGCACTTTGATTTGGGCACTTGGCTCGAAGAAGAAGTTGACGCCCGAAATGCAGCCCTGAACTTAAAGTTGGACGCTGGGCTCGAAAAAGAAGTTGCTAGCCTGGGGGTGGCCAATTGGCCTGTTGCCGATGGGAGGTAGAAGACTTCGAAGAAGTCAAGTCAAGAGGCCGCAGGCCGCAAGACTTCTTCGAAGACTTGGACTCTGATGATGCTGGGAATCCCCAACAAGCGCCCGGACGGCCGTTACAGCGTTGATAGCGACTCGCGCCGATTGTTCAGATGACTAACATAACTAGAGGGGGAGGGGTTTTGAGCGAGAGCGCTCTGAAAATATAACACCTTATAAAATGACAACATTAAGCCGCTTATTATTTATGGTTATTCCCTTTGGGGAGAGAGACCTGCCGGAGCCTTGGCAATTAGGCTTTCAAGATGCTGCCCACCCGGTGATGGAAGAAATAATCTTTTTTCATGATCAGATTATGTTTATATTGGTCATTATTATTACAACGGTATTATGGTTAATCGTTAAGGCTCTGAGTGGGAAATCTTACCACAGATACCTAGTTGACGGGACCTTATTAGAAATAATTTGAACCATAATCCCGGCAATTCTATTAGTTTTCCTAGCCTTCCCCTCTTTAAAGTTACTATATTTAATGGATGAGATAATGGACCCCGCTTTGACCATTAAGGCGATAGGCCATCAATGGTACTGGTCTTATGAATACTCAGACTATCGGACGGAAACATTAGAGTTTGACTCCTATATGGTCCCCACTTCGGATTTAAACACTGGTGATTTTAGATTGTTAGAGGTGGACAATAGATTGGTCGTTCCTATTAACACACACATTAGAGTGTTAGTTACCGGGGCGGACGTTTTGCATTCATTTGCAGTTCCCTCTTTGGCCATAAAGATGGATGCCATTCCAGGCAGATTGAATCAAACAAGTTTCTTTGTAAAAAGACCCGGCACTTTTTATGGCCAATGCTCTGAAATTTGTGGCGCCAACCATTCTTTTATGCCCATAGTGGTGGAGGCGGTTTCTTTAAATAAATATATAAATTGGGTGCTATCCCTACAGTCCAGTTCTTAGAAGGGATAGTGTATAAGGCTGTGCTTTCTAGCTTTGCAACCGTCGGCGGTTATTCGGATCTATCCTCCTCCCTCGCCCCTCTCTGGGCGAGGGTTCCAGGCAAGTGGCCGCAGGTCACTGGCGTAACCCACGGCCGCAAGGACAGAGACAAAGCGACAATCTTGATTATCATGATCCCTCCGTTGGTACGAAGAGCATTCTTATAATGCTCTTCGTGCCAACGGGGGATCTACTCTGTGCCTTTAGCCTTATGGGATCGGTGGCAATGCCGCCCATTCGAGCGGCCTTCTGGCGGCGAAGGAATCTTAACTTGATTATGGTTTCCCCCAAAAATTGGCTGGGCTTAATTTTTCTTTTACTTATTTTGGGGATAATTAGCGTGATAAGAATTCCATCAGACAACGACGCTCGACTAAAAAGAACCGCCCTAGAGTGGTCCTTGGCGACTTTAGCTGCCACTTTGATTTTATGGGGGGCCTTTGATTCGGGGGGCCAGTTTCAAACCATAAACCAAACAGAGTGGGTAGTTTCTCCGGCCTTGAATTTCCAATGGGGGCCGATTGTTTTAGCGGTGGACGGGATATCCTTGTTTTTTTTTATTTTAACTGCATTGTTAATCCCCATTTGTATTTTAATAAGTTGAAATTCTATTAAATATTTACTGAAAGAATTTTTATTGTGCTTGCTATTTTTGGAGATTTTATTGATGGGGGTGTTTTCCGCACTTGACTTATTGTTATTTTATATTTTGTTTGAAGGGATATTAATTCCCATGTTCCTTTTGATTGGGATCTGGGGTTCAAGGGAAGAAAAAGTGCGAGCTTCCTATTATTTCTTCTTTTATACTTTAATCGGGTCGGTATTTATGCTCTTGGGAATTTTTCAACTCTATGACATAGCCGGCACAACAGATTATCAGGCATTATTAAATATTAAATTGCCCGAATCAACCCAAAAGTGGATATTTGCTGGGTTCTTTCTTAGTTTGGCGGTCAAAATCCCCAAGGTGCCCTTCCATATTTGGTTGCCCCAGGCTCATGTTGAGGCTCCCGTCTCGGGTTCGGTCATACTAGCGGGGGTACTATTAAAATTGGGGGGTTATGGGTTTTTGAGGTTTTCTTGGCCCCTTTTCCCCGCCGCCTCTGAATATTTTGCCCCCCTAATAATAACGTTAAGTGGGATAGCCATCGTATATGGGAGCCTGACAACTTGTCGGCAAGTAGATTTTAAGCGACTAATTGCCTATTCTTCCGTGGCACACATGGGCCTGGTTACTTTGGGCCTATTCACCCATACAATAGAGGGCTTGGTAGCGGCCGTATTTTTAATGTTGGCTCATGGCATTGTTAGCTCCTCCCTCTTTATTGCGGTCACTTTTTTATATGAGCGCCACCACACTCGTCTTATAAAGTATTATCGGGGGATTACTATTACAATGCCTATTTTTGCGACCATGATGTTGGTATTGACACTAACCAATATGGCCATCCCTTTAAGTTGTAATTTTGTGGGGGAATTTTTTTCCTTGTTAGCCGCCTTTGAGTATAGTTTGGTGATTGGGGTTTTGGCCGCATCGGGCATGGTTTTGTCGGCCGCGTATTCCCTTTATTTGAAATCAATTTGTTTTGGGGATGCTTCCAATTACCAACTCTTCCCCAGGGACCTAAACAGGCGCGAGGCCTGGGCCATGGCCCCCTTAGTAATTCTAATTTTTTTCCTGGGGATACTGCCCTCTGTGATTATAGAGCCTGTGAAAAATGCCATAATGTTTAGTCCTGGAGGGGCCTAGGCCCCCCGGTGGTTACAAAGAAACTAGTCAAAGTCTACGAAGAAGTCTTGCGGCCTGCGGCCTCTTGACTTGACTAGTTTGAATAGCGATGACTTGAGCTTGCTTTTACACATTGTCATTTGGGGTGATCGCTTCTGGAATAATGGTCATATCGGCGCTTAACCCGGTCCACTCAGTTTTTTGGTTGGTAGCTGCTTTTACAAGTTCTTCAGCCCTCTTTATTTTATTGGGGGTGGATTTTATCGCCTTAATGTTTTTAATCGTTTATGTGGGCGCTATTGCTATTCTTTTTTTGTTTGTTATTATGATGTTGAATTTAACTGACTTCCCCCCCGCCTACCGGCTGGGGGGCGAGACAGATATGACAAACTATGTTCCCGTTGGGTTGGCCATTGGGACACTTTTCTTTTCGGAAATTGCCTCCAGTTGGCTCATAATGGGCGGCCACTATGTTCTGGCGGGCCCCTTTGGGGCTGCGACCTCCGGTTACGTTAGTGGGCTGCGGCCACTTGAACTGGGGGGAAATTGGAATCTGGCCAATCCTTGGTTTTTAATAAAGTGCCACAATATCGAAGCCATTGGGCGGCTGCTATATACCGATTACTACTATTTATTTATTCTAGCCAGTTTTATATTACTGGTGGCCATGATTGGGGCCATCGTATTAACTCAAGAAATAGGGGAGGAGATAGGGGCCACTGCCAAGAAACAAGATATCTTCCTTCAAACTAGCCGCGCCCCCGAGGGCGTGTAACCTCCACAGGCGCCCCGCCCCTTGCAACCGTCGCCCCGAAGCGATAATCTTGATTATCATGATCCGGGTGGTTCCCCCCTGACGGGTGGGGGTTCCTTGAGGCCCCCCAGTTCAATTCTGGGGGGCCCCCCCATGCAACTAAGGAAAGAGAATCCCGTTCTATCTATTATAAATGGTTTAATTATTGATTTGCCAAGCCCCTCCAATATTTCTTATATGTGGAACTTTGGTTCTTTGTTGGGGGTATGTTTGGGCATACAAATAATAACAGGAATTTTTTTGTCAATGCACTATTGCGCAGATGTAAGTTTGGCCTTCGCTTCCGTAGGCCACATTATGCGCGATGTTAATTATGGCTTTTTACTAAGGTACTTACATGCCAATGGGGCTTCCATGTTTTTCCTATGCGTCTATCTCCATATAGGTAGGGGATTGTACTATGGGAGCTATTCACGAACTGCGGTTTGGAATGTTGGTGTTATAATATATGTATTGATGATGGCCACAGCTTTTATCGGATACGTTTTACCTTGGGGCCAAATGTCTTTCTGGGGTGCCACAGTAATTACTAACTTACTGTCAGCCATTCCTTATATTGGGACAGATATTGTCCAATGGGTTTGGGGAGGATTTAGTGTTTCTAACGCCACACTTAATCGGTTCTTTAGCCTCCATTACCTATTCCCTTTTGTTCTAGCAGCTTTGGCCATGGTCCACTTGATATGTTTACATGTTGAGGGGTCTAATAATCCTATCGGGGTTAAATCTGATATCGATAAAGTCTCCTTCCATGTTTATTATACATCTAAGGATTGATATGGTATAGTTGCATTTGCGGTGGTATTGAGTGCCATTGTGTACATCGCCCCCAATTTGTTAGGGGACCCGGAAAATTTCATCCAGGCCAACCCCTTGGTAACTCCCGTCCATATTCAACCAGAGTGGTATTTTTTATTTGCTTATGCCATATTGCGTTCAATTCCCAATAAGTTAGGGGGGGTTGTGGCCATGTTCTCTAGTTTTTTAATATTATTTTTAATGCCATGGCTCCATAGTAGCCGATTTCGAGGCTTGACCTTCCGGCCCTTGGCGCGACTCGCCTTTTGGTTTTTCGCGGCCGACTTCTTACTTCTTACTTGGATTGGGTCACAACCTGTCGAGGAGCCTTTTATAGTAATTGGGCAACTAGCTTCAATTTTTTATTTTTCTTACTTTTTAGTTATCACTCCCCTTTTGGGTCATTTTGAAAATTGGTTGACAAGCAACCCACGCCCCGAAGGGGCAGCGGTTGCAAAGAGCCCTCGCCCTTTCCCTAGCTAAAGCTAGGTGAGAAGCCCCCCCGGGGCGGAGCCCCGCCCCCCCCGGCAACCCCAAAATAGAGAATAAGTAAAAATGAAATCTACCGTTTATCACCCCTATCATTTAGTAAACCCCGGCCCTTGGGGTTACAGGGGATCTTGCGAGGCTCTTTTTGTTACTATAGGCAGTGTCATATATTTTCATTATAGTCAACCCTGGGTGATGTATATGGGATTAATAACAATTGTATTTACCATGGTAGTTTGGTGGAGGGATGTAATCCGAGAGGCTACTTTTCAAGGTCACCACACCCTAATGGTTAAACAGGGATTAAAATATGGGATGCTTTTATTTATAGCCTCCGAGGTTCTTTTCTTCTTTTCCTTTTTTTGGGCTTTCTTCCACAGCAGCCTGGCACCCACAATTGAACTCGGTGCCGTCTGGCCGCCCCAGGGCATTGACCCGTTAAATCCCTTTTCGGTGCCCCTATTAAACACTGCGGTGTTACTCAGCTCGGGTGCCACTGTAACTTGGGCACACCACGCTATAATTAGCGGCCGAAGAGGAGAGGCTATCCGAGGGCTCACCGCCACCGTGGTTTTAGGGCTAATATTTACCGGGCTACAAGCAATGGAATACTACGAAGCCCCCTTTGCCATTTCGGATTCAGTTTATGGATCTACTTTTTTTGTGGCCACGGGGTTCCATGGTCTCCATGTTATAATAGGGACTACTTTTTTGGCCGTCTGTTTAGCCAGACTAGTATCCCATCAATTTACTCGCCATCACCATTTTGGATTTGAAGCTTCAAGTTGGTATTGGCATTTTGTAGATGTAGTGTGGTTGTTTTTATATATTTGTATATATTGGTGGGGGTCTTAGGGCCTCGGTTGCTATCAGCCCTCCCCCCTCAGTTGTAAGGAGCCGCCGCCCAAAGGGCGGCGGTTGCCCGTATTAGAATGCAATTGAATTTAGTAAGTGCATATTTAAGCCGTTGGGTGTTTTCCACTAATCATAAAGATATCGGCACATTATATCTAGTATTTGGTATTGGGGCCGGTATGACAGGAACAGCTTTTAGTATGTTGATAAGGTTAGAACTTTCTGCCCCCGGAACTATGTTGGGGGACGACCATCTTTATAATGTAATCGTGACTGCGCATGCCTTTATTATGATCTTTTTCCTGGTGATGCCGGTGATGATAGGGGGGTTTGGAAATTGGTTAGTGCCGCTATATATTGGTGCACCAGATATGGCCTTCCCGCGACTAAATAACATTAGTTTCTGGCTCTTGCCTCCCGCCCTAATTCTATTGTTGGGTTCCGCCTTTGTGGAACAGGGAGTAGGAACAGGTTGGACGGTATATCCGCCCCTTTCAAGCATTCAAGCTCATTCGGGGGGGGCCGTGGACATGGCTATATTTAGCCTTCACTTGGCCGGGGTCTCTTCCATCTTAGGGGCTATGAATTTTATCACCACTATATTAAATATGAGGGCCCCGGGTATGACAATGGATAGATTGCCACTATTTGTATGGTCTATCTTAATCACCGCCTTCCTATTGTTACTGTCTTTGCCCGTATTGGCTGGGGCCATAACCATGTTGTTGACAGATAGGAATTTTAACACTACTTTCTTTGACCCCGCTGGAGGGGGGGACCCGATTCTGTTTCAACATCTCTTTTGGTTTTTTGGCCACCCGGAGGTTTATATTCTAATATTGCCTGGTTTTGGGATGATCTCTCAAATAATTCCCACCTTTGCTGCTAAAAAACAAATTTTTGGATACTTGGGCATGGTCTATGCAATGTTATCTATTGGGGTATTGGGTTTTATTGTGTGGGCTTGGAGATGGGCGGCCAGCAGGGTAATCTGCTGTGCTATTACCCGACTGTATGCAGGAACACCCCTACTCCCAGTAGGGGCCCAGTAACTACTAGCGCCGCCGCTCGCGGGGGCGCAGTAAAAAGGTTAGTGGGGGGTCAACCCGCAGACAACCGGGCCCCACCCCCTTGTGGGGGGGGCCCGGGGGTCGCAGAGACTACACGTCGGGCCCCTAGTGATTGAAGGGACAGTCTTAGACCTGCGGCCGTGGGTTACGCCAGTGCCCTGCGGCCACTTCAGAGAAGCCTAGACTTCAGAGAGGGCTTGACTTCAGAGAAGTCTTGCGACCGTGGGTTGCGCCAGTGACCTGCGGCCACTTCAGAGAAGGCTCCCTCGAAGTCTTGACTTGACTTTGGTGCAGGGCCCCCGCCCAAGGGGCGAGGATGGCGGTTGCCTTGCCTAATGGAACCGGTATGGTGGGCCGTCGGCCTCTTTGAGGCCGGGGGGACCCTAGCGTTAGTGGGCGAGGGGGCCAGAGCCAGTTTGGGCAGCCCCGCCGGGTGCCCCCGGACCCTCCATAGGTTTAAGGGGGCCGTAGGTATGGGGACCCTCCGAGATTGCAATTGGGTGTTGTCCCCCAAGGGGGACGATGTCAACAAGATATTGAAGTTTATTAATTTAATTAATGGAAGGCTAATAACTTTAAAATATAATCTCCAATTGATGGAAATTATTAAATTTGTTAATCATAAATATGGCACCCACATTGTGTATCTGGGCCCAGGCGCCATGGCTCCCAACCTATCCTCCCCGATAGGGAACAGTTGATTGACGGGGTTTGTGGAAGGGGCCGGAAGCTTTCACGTGGCTCTCGGGGCCTCGCCTCCCCCTAGAAGCCGATTGACCGCCGCGGGGAGTATTGCCATTACACAAAAGGAGAGGTATGTTTTAGATTTAATAAACAAATTGCTGCCGGGGCGAGTGTGTTTGTCAAACAATCCCCGGGGGCAGTATCAATATTTAGCTTTCATTAGCACTAAGTGAAGCAAATATTTAGCCAGGTATCCCCTAAAGGGGGAAAAACATATCCAATATTTGTGTTGATTAAAGTGCAACCGTCGCCCCGAAGGGGCGAAGGTGGGGTCTGCACTCTTCAAGACTAATCTCGAGTCAAGTGACCATAGGACAGTTGCAAGTAGAAAAATCACTAGAGGTGAAGATATAGTCCGATCCTCCCCCGTAAAGGGGGGGGGTAGAGTAGTATAGCGCGCTCGCCACCCACGCGGGGGGCGTTGCCCCCGGCTCAACCTTACCTTAAGGCTGGGGGCAAGAGTGGCTATAAAATATTGCACCACATGTTTACAGTAGGGATGGACATAGATACCAGAGCCTATTTCACTGCCGCCACCTTAATAATCGACGTTCCAACCGGAATTAAGGTATTCAGCTGGTTGGCCACCATTTATGGCGGCGCCCTCAGATTGGACACCCCCATGCTATGGGCGATAGGATTTGTTTTCTTATTTACTGTAGGGGGGTTGACCGGGGTAATCTTGGCCAATAGTTCTTTAGATGTGGTTCTCCACGATACATACTATGTGGTTGCTCATTTCCACTATGTATTATCCATGGGGGCCATTTTTGCGATTTTTGGCGGGTTTTATTATTGGTTTGGGAAAATCACAGGTTATTGCTACAATGAACTTTATGGGAAAATTCACTTCTGGTTAATGTTTATCGGGGTGAATTTAACCTTTTTCCCCCAACACTTTTTGGGCCTAGCGGGCCTACCTAGGCGTTACTCCGACTTTGTAGATGGTTTTGCTGGTTGGAACCTTGTGTGCTCCCTGGGGTCAACCATATCCATTGTTGGGGTACTGTGGTTTGTGTTTATAGTTTATGATGCCTATGCCAGGGAGGTGAAATTTATTGGTTGGATTGAGAACAGCGGAGCTAGTTGGGCTTCCCTTGAGTGGGTGCAGCCTTCTCCCCCTCAACCCCACACCTATAATGAGCTACCCTTCGTCTATGGGCCCACCCCCGCAAGGGGGCCGCAATAGGCCAGAAGGCTCCAGAACCTTCTGGGAATAGGGCCGGCATGGTGCCCATTGACTCGCCAATGTACTATAAATATATAATAGTGGCAATTTTACTGTTATTATTGGGGGTGTTGGGCATTGTCCTCAACCGAGGTCACCTTATAATAATGTTAATGTCTATAGAACTGATATTATTAGCCGCTTCTTTCTTATTTTTAATAAACTCTGTTGTAATAGATATTTTAATTGAACAAATTTTTACAATTATGATTTTGACGGTTGCGGCGGCGGAGTCCGCTATTGGCTTGGCCATATTGGTGGCCTATTACCGAATAAAAGGCACTATTGCTGTCAAATCCCTCAATTGACTTAGGGGCTAGATCCCCCCTTCTAGGCCTGCCATCAGCCAAGAACGGAGGGATCATGATAACCAAGATCCGGGTGGGAACCCGCGCCGATCGGGCGGGGGGCCGAAGGAAAAGAAAGATGCCACAATTAGATGTAGCCACTTATTTAACTCAATATAGATGGACCCTGATAACTCTGTTTTTATTATTCTCCCTATTGGTGACTTCCATTTTACCTACTATTAAAACAAATTGGCTCATAAGGAGATCTGTAATGGGGGGTTGGGCGACCCAAGGGCCCTCTGGAGGCTCGGGGTTGAAGAAAGAGGTTGTTGCAATCTGGAAAGACCTAGATTAATCCGCCCCCGAAAGCCCTGCACCAAAGAAAGCCCGCGGGTGGGTTCAAGAATAAGAAATGTCGAGACAAGTCAAGAGGCCGCAGGCCGCAAGACAAGGACAGAGACGTAAAGTCTCCGTGCCTCGAGCCACCCTCACCCGTAAGGGCGAGGGTTGCTCCAGTCAAGACAAGACCCACGGTCGCATTCCTCGACACTTCTCGTAATGTGTGCTGCTTATTTTGATCAATTTAAAATAGTGAATTTAGTCGCCCTTACTAATTCATCCATGATGATGATATTAGCGGTGGTTGTTAGCTTATTGTTGTTTAGGGGAACTAAATTAATTCCCAATAGATGGCAGTTGATTATAGAATCAATTTATAGTCATTTCCATGGTGTAGTTAAAGACAATTTAGGGGCGGAAGGGTTAAAATATTTTCCCTTTGTTCTATCCCTTTTTACCTTTATTGTGTTTTTGAATGTATTGGGCTTATTCCCCTACGTGTTTACCCCCACAGTTCATATAGTAGTCACGTTGGGCTTATCATTTTCTATTGTGATAGGTGTGACTTTGGGGGGGCTCTGGAAATTTAAATGAAATTTCCTCAGCATATTAATGCCAGATGGGGCCCCCTTGGGGTTAGCCCCCCTGTTAGTATTGATAGAAACTGTAAGTTACGTTTCTAGAGCCATCTCTTTGGGGGTTCGTTTGGCGGCCAATCTCTCGGCCGGCCATTTGTTGTTTGCCATTTTAGCCGGATTCGGGTTTAATATGTTAATTGCTGGGACCTTCCTTAGTTTGTTCCCCTTGTTAATCATGGTCTTTATAACTTTATTGGAGATGGCAGTGGCCGTGATTCAGGCCTATGTGTTTTGTTTACTAACCGTAATTTATTTGGGGGACACGATTGCCCTGCATTAGTCCTTGGCCCCCCCCAGGGGGGCCCATCCCCCCCTCCGGGGCACCCACGCCACGGGGGGGGCAGGCGATTATAGGGGGGCCACGATCCGGTTTCAGGTAAAATGGCGGCCGCTAGTTCCTTGCAATCCTTTGGTTTTGGGGAAAATAAAAAACAAGTGGACCTTCTAATACATGCTAGTGCATGCTAGTCTGCGCTCCCCTATAGTGCCCCCCCACAGGTGAGGAAACCCGGCTACCCCACCCCCAGGCTTTGTAGGGGGCTGGGCCGGATACGTATTAGGTATGAGGGCGGTATTAAAAACCCACCCTGCCAAAAATGCGCGACAATCAACCCGAAGTCACACTTTCACTGGAACAAGGGGAAGGCTCTTTAAGTCCGTCAGGGACAAGGCACCATTAAAAAATATTGGGCAATATACGGCAGTATGACACAAAGAGCACACGCCCTCTTGGCCTGTCCAACTAAGTGCCAGCAGACGCGGTTAGACTTAGGGGCCAAGCCTTTATGAGCAAAGGGGCGTAAAGGGTGTGTAGGCCGACTGCCCCCCCCCCCAAGGTGGTAAATGGAATTTTTCTGTAGCGGTAGAATGTGCGGATAGAAAATAGAACTCCAAAAGCTGAAGCAATTTACCGCGGGGTGGGAAGGGGGGGCCCCTTGGGGCGCTCTGCCCTCGGGGCGCCCCCCGGTCACGGGCTGAAACACGAGGGTGTGGGGAACAAACAGGATTAGAGACCCTGGTAGTCCACACTGTAAACGATGGAGAAAATGCGAATGCAGTCCCGAAAGGCAGCAATCTCCCGCCTGAGTAGTACGATCGCAAGATTAAAATTCAAAAAATTTGGCTGTTCACCGTTTCAATTAGAGGAGCGTGTAGTTTAATTCGATAAACCGCGAGATACCTTACCCAAACTTGAATCCTTGAGGATTCTAATGATCCCAGTTATGATGACCGGTATTGCATGGCCGTCGTCAGTTCGTGTATGAAACTTAAAACGGACCCAACCCGAAGATTAACCGCGGATGAAGTCAGGTCTTATGGTCCCAATGTTTGGGGATAATATGCGCTACATTTTCTTATACAATGGGAAACCTGGGAGGTGAAACCCCAAAGTGAGAGTTCGGTAGGCTATTGGAAGATGGCCGAAAGTTGAATTTAATAGTAATCGGAAAGTATAGCGTTCCGGTGAAATGGTCTAGGTGTTAGCACAAATCGCCCGTCACCTTAACTTAGGATGATGGTTCGGACGCCGCCGCCCCCGGGCCCCGGCGGTTACGGGCCCCTACGAAGTTAAGCAAGTCGTAACATAGTGAGGGGAGGGGAACCTCCCCTTGGGGCCGTCCCCAAGCCTCATAGAAGGTACCGTCGGTCAGGCTGTTCCCATAGTCTTGAGGAGGTTGCCATCTGCCCAGATTATCATGATAATCAAGCTTATGGAAAAGGGCTGATGGGAACCCTCGCCCCTTTGGGGCGAGGGTTGCATGCACATGAGTGAGCCTTTATTTCTAAGTACAATCACATTGGGCTTAATAATTTATAGTGTCAAGGGTTTGACCCTAAAAATCTCAATTCTAACGTTATTAATTACAAGCTGATGGAGTTTTTCTGAGGGGGCTGGCCTTTTATTCCCTATTGAGCTTTTACAGGGTTTCAAGGACGGAGACATCAGTCTCCGTGCCTCGAGCAACCCCCACCCGTGAGGGTGAGGATTGCTCCAGTCTTGACTTGGCGGGATTCCTTTGGGGGGATATAATGGATTATTGACCATAAACAGTTGGACGAAGGGCACTGAATTACTTGTTCTTGTTGGCGCCACTGCAGTTTTAATGATGATCGATCCTCCTCTCCAAAAGGAGATGGCTACTTCAGGGGCTCAGGGTCACGCCACCCCACCCGCAGAAGCCAACACCCCAATTTTAATTCTAATGGTGGCATTAGGGGGCGTCCTCTTAGTGTCGTCTAGCAACTGGCTTTCTGTTTATTTAGCCATTGAACTGCCTACCCTCTCCTTATTTATACTGGCCGCCCAAAAGAGGGGGTCCGGCCATAGTGCCGAATCAGGCTTAAAATACTTTGTGCTGGGGGCACTTTCCTCGGGGCTATTCTTATTTGGATGTGCCATGATGTGCGGATTGACGGGGGGGACCAGCGTGCCCTGTACCGATCTGGTACTCGGCCAGGCCCCCGGGGGTGCCATGCCCCCGATGGGAGGCTTACTGATTACAGTAGCGCTGTTGTTTAAGCTGTCGGCTGCCCCATTCCATATGTGGGCTCCCGACGTATATGACGGCGCGCCGACCACGACCACCGCTTTGTTGGCAATTGTGCCGAAGGTAGCCATATTTTCTATTTTAGTTTCAATTGGCCCGGCAGTAAACATATTATTGATTGGTGCTATATTTTCAATGATTGTGGGCGCCATTGGGGCTTTAAACCAAACAAAAATCAAACGCCTACTAGCCTATAGTGGAATAGGGCATATGGGGTTTATACTTTGGGGGATGGAGATTGGGTCTTTTGAAAGTATTCAAGCCAGCCTGGTATATATGATTTTATACGTGACAATGTCTATTAGCATTTTTGCTATAATATTGGCCTTGGGGGTGGTTAGGAATTTAATAGTGGAGTTTAGTGGTCTCTCCAGGAGAGAGCCGACTTTGGCTATAACATTGGCCCTAACTCTTCTTTCGATTGCGGGTATCCCCCCTTTAGTTGGATTTTTAAGTAAATGGTTGGTATTGTTGCCGGGGGTGGTTAATCAATATTATTTAGTCTCGGTTTTAGCCGTGGTTTGCTCGGTCATAGCTGGCGTTTATTATGTTAGAATAGTAAAGATTATCTACTTTCAAGCCGATTCTTCTCTTTTAATTGGCATAAAAACACTAAGAAGGGAGAATAGAATAAATTTAAGAAAGGCTTTGCTAATTGGTGCCAGTTTATATGTGATTGGGTTTCATTGTTTCCCCAATTTATTGTTACAGCTGGCCCATTGGGCCACAGTGGGGCTGTTCTAGCGAAGGGGCGCTACCCCCGCCCAAATGGGCGGCCCTATTGGTGCCCGCCGTAGGGTGGACTAACGGCAAGTCACCGGGCTCATGACCCGGATATGCAGGTTCAACTCCTGCCCCTACAACATTCGCAACGTTGGAATGCAACGTCGGTTTGAGTAAAAAGAGTGACGAATGGAGAACTAGGGTGCACTAAAGAGGACGGAGCCCCGAAATGGCGGAGGAGAGACTTTGAAGCCCTAATGTCCCGTGCGGCAACGCAGTGGGGGGGCCAGGGGAGTGAAACATCCCAGTACCAGGCCCCCCACCCCCCCCCCCCCCATAGCGGGGTGTTTGAGGGGGGGCACAGTAAAAATCAAACGAGATTCCGTAAGTAGCGGCGAGCGAAAGCGGACGAGCCCTTTCCGGCGGGCGAGTAGTGATGGGAAGATGGGTGTCCACACATCCAAGGCTTAATAATTAGTGTCACACCGAAAGAGGGGAGTACTGTGAAGGAAAGTTGAAAGAGACTTGCGGCCGTGGGTTACGCCAGTGACCTACGGCCACTTGAAAAGACCTTGAAATGAGTCACTTAAAGCAGTTGTAACACAACGTACCTTTTGTATAATGGGTCCACGAGATAAAATTTGGCAAACTTAAAGTGCAATCTTTGATTAAGATTCCTGGCAATCTTCCTTGGAAGACTCGCTAGGGATCTCGCAGCGTACCCCGCAGGGGATGGCTGGGGGGATTGTTCTTGGCCCCCTAAGGTGTAGTGAAAGCAAGGCGCCGCGATGGCGGCCCCCTCAGTCAAATTTCCCGAAACCAAGTGATCTAGCCATGGGCAGTTTTTAGGAACGAACCGGTGGTTGTTGCAAAAATCTCGGACGACCTGTGGTTAGGGGCGAAACGCCAATCGAACTTGGAGATAGCTGGTTTTCTGCGAAAACTATTGAAGTAGTGCGTCCACAGTAATGAGTCGAATAATCAAGATTATGACCCAAAAGGGGAGTGATTATTCGATGAGAATGGCTTGGAATGTGGTAAAGCCCGACCCCCCGAAGCCGGGGGGTTAACTATGAAGAAAAAAAGCAAGAGTAGGACAGACAGACTGTGGGCGATAAGGTCGACAGTCAAAAGGGGAGAAGCCCTAACAAGAAGTTAAAGTCATTAATAAAAGATTTAGTGTAAAAGAGATATTGGGTTTAGACAATGAAGAAGTAGGCTTGGAGCCAGCCACCTTTGAGAGATGACGTAGCAGTTCACTCAAGAAATTATTTTATCTCGAAAATTATGGTGGCTGAAGTTGAACTGAAACTCTGGGGGAGAAATAACAAACTTTCCGTTACCTCCTTCAGACAAGGGGGGAGAAATAACAAACTTTCCGTTATATTTGCCCGGTAGCAGAACGTACTGTTAATTGTTCAGTGAGAGCCCCGTACGGCATCAGAAGTGATAATGTGGACATGAGTAAAAAATCATAGGATCACTCCCCCCCTGGTTTCCCATATTAATTATGGGGTTAAACAGCCCCTAAAATCGCAGTCCCAAAGGTTGCGTTGATGGGGGGCCATGAGTAATAGACGCACAAAGTGCCAGGAAAGAATTATTCAAGCCCTTCCCAGAAGGTATCCTTCTGGCAAGGGTACTGTACTAAACTAACTAAAGTGGGGGATAGTGAGGGGATAAATTTTCTTAAGGAACTCGGCAAAATCCCAATGGCCCACCAGGGCACATATTGGAACACGGGCCTCGACTGTTTACCAAAAACATAGCCCTCGGCTAATATGAAAATAGATGTATAGAGGGTGATGCCTGCCCAATGGTTGTATCTAAAAGCGGTTGATAAAAGTTGACCTCGTAAGGACAATTGAATGGCCGCGGTAACACTGACCGTGATAATGTAGCGTAATCAATAGCCAATTAATTGTTGGCCAGTATGAATGGCGCCACGAAGGCCCCACTGTCTTAAGGAAATTCCCAGTGAAATTGAATTCGTAGTGAAGATGCTACGTCCAATTTGTTAGACGAAAAGACCCCGTTGAGCTTTACTGGAGCACTTACATGGCCCCGGCCTTCCCATGCCTGGGAACCGGCCGAATTTAAATGGGCGGCTTAGATTATGTGGCAGCCCCCCGCTTGGGGCAAATGAAACACCACTCCCCCATGTCAAAGGGGCTAACCCCCCCCCCTTGGGGGGACAGTGTAAGTAGGACAGTTTGGTTGGGGCGACCACCTTTTAAAAAGTAACGAAGGTGCGCTTAAGGTGCGCAATTAATGACTGAAGCCTGACTGCGAGGGGGACACCCCGAGCAGACACCCCAAAGCCCGCCCGAAAGGCGGCGGTGGGGTGGGCCATAGTGACCCGTTAATTTAGAGTGGAATAGTTAACGATCAACGAATAAAAGTTACCACGGGGATAACAGCGTAATATCGTTAGAGAGTTCACATCGACGACGATGTTTGCGACCTCGATGTTGAATTGCGGCATCCTGGGGTGCAGCCGCTCCCAAGGGTTGGTCTGTTCGTCCATTAAAGCCGTACATGATTTGAGTTAAAAGCGTGGTAACACAGCTTGGTTTCTATCTACAAATTGAAGAAACATCGATATAACTATCTTCTAGTACGAAAGGACCGAAGGATTAGTGATCCTCTTATTTTTTATAAGTTACGATCAACCCATTGACCTCAAGTAACCGGAGGTTGCAACAGAGGTCTCTCAGCTAATCACTGACCGCTTCTAAAGTGGGAAAGTCATATCGAAATGTTTGGGGCCCATTATAGGGGGGCTAAAACTATAAATCACGAGTCTAAGACTGTCCCTTATAGGGGCGCAGCCTCAAGGCCCTGCAACCTTCGTTGAAGGTTCCAGTCTACGAAGTAGACTTCGACTAGGACGGAGGGATCATGATAATCAAGATTATCGCTT